GAAAGATTCATTGAATTTAGTCCTATCAATTGATTCTATTGACAATTCCAAAAATTGTTCATACTATTATCATAGTATGATAACGGGTGGGTATGGGTATATATGCCCCTATCGTCTAGTGGTTCAGGACATCTCTCTTTCAAGGAGGCAGCGGGGATTCGACTTCCCCTGGGGGTAGCTTTTTATAAAAGTGAATTCATCATAATAACTTAACAATAAACCTAAGAGGAATTATTCCTGGGTCGATGCCCGAGTGGTTAATGGGGACGGACTGTAAATTCGTTGACGACATGTCTACGCTGGTTCAAATCCAGCTCGGCCCAGTACTGCACTATGTATCTTTTAGCAAGATAATACCATTTATTGTCTTACATAAAATATGGTAAGGTACTTTATCCATAAAAATAAAGAGAGAAATTGCTCATACTAAACAAAGGGGAGTTGATGATACTTTACTTTATTCAGTTTTCATAAAGATAAAGTATCATGTATTATGAATTATGAAAGAAAGATGGCTATTTTCCTTAATAATAATTATATTTCTCTAATAATTATTAGTAAAATTGTGTCATTATCCATATCATTACGATTCATATCCATATTACTGTAGATAGGATTATCCTTTACATTCGTTGCATTTATCATAATACAACGGATGAATAACATGTTGTTAGGATTCAATACATAATATGTATGTAATACACCTCACGGGGATTGTAGTTCAATTGGTCAGAGCACCGCCCTGTCAAGGCGGAAGCTGCGGGTTCGAGTCCCGTCAGTCCCGAACTAAGATCTAATGCACTCATCAATTCTTTGATCTTCTCTTTTCATTTTGAATAGTTCGCTCTTACAAATATAAGAGAGAGACATATCTTATGTAAATATTTATGATATCATCGGTTATGTCGATATGGATGTAGTATTTTGCATTTGAAATTTTCTTTTTATAAGGTATAACCAATCCCCACCTTATTTCTTTTTTTCCATTTATATATATTGATGAATGATATGGAGTAAAATACTCGTATTCTACTGGACATACATATCAAATCAAAAGGGTATTTTTTATTCCATAATGTTTTTTAATTAGGGATATAATCCCATAGAAATGAAATGGCAATGAAATTCCATAAGATGATTGTATATGAATGATATGATACTTCAATTGTATTAATTGATGATAGTGAATCAGATTCTTATTTAAAATTGCTTTATTGTAAAAAATGCGATAGTATCACATAAGAATATAATTATCCATACTAACTTCGAGAAGCAAAAGGTATTTCTTATGGAAGTCAATATTTTAGCATTTCTTGCTACTGCATTATTTATTTTAGTTCCTACTGCTTTTTTACTTATTATTTACGTCAAAACAGTTAGCCAAAATGATTAATTGGCATCCCACTTTGATGAATTCGTTTCAAATATCAATCATGGCAGATATACAAGACGGAAAGGAAATCAAATAAGATTCAAATTATTAGATTATATTGGAATGATAAAGTGTAGTAGAAGGAACTTAGTTTTTTCTACTACACTTTTTAACTATCTGATTATAATTATATTTATATATATATTAGTAATTAGTATTTTATTTCATTTAATATATATATATATATTTTTTGAATTCCTACTCTAACTCTATATAAATCCTAAGTTGATATATGATATAGATACATCGATAATTTATTATAATTCTAATTGGGTATGGAATCCATTAGAAATCTACATAGAATTCACATATCCACATAGAATAGAAGTTGAAATTCCATTTCATTTCGTTTTCAGTACAGTATATCTTTCAATTAAAAAAAGAAGAATACGGAATTCAAAATAAATAAAAAACCAATCCCTAATTCTTCTTTATTAGAACAAAAATATACAAAATTAGGATCAAAAAACTAGTTAAGATAATGGTTAGTTTATCCAAATAAACAAATCCTTAGAAAAAGGGGTTTTATCATCTCTTTATTTTCTTTATTTATTTTGTTAAATATTCTATTCCCATATTTAAAGTCCACTCCTTCCCCATACTACTAATGAAAGAGAAAATGTAAACACTACCATTAAAGCAGCCCAAGCGAGACTTACTATATCCATGTAACTTATGTCTCCTATGTAAATGAAATTATTGCATTATTAATTAATTAATAATTAATATTTCTTTTCTTTAATATAATATAATTATTATAGCATAATTAATGGAGTAGAGTCAAAAAAAAAGGGGGGTCCTGATCCACGACTATTAAGGAACCGATGATTACCAATGCATCAAAAATGCATTATGGTATCTTTTGTAGAATGCTAAAGTATTAAGTACAAATATAAGACATTTTCACAAATTAACGAAAAAATATTCCGAATAAAGCAGGCGTTATAAGATCAATTCCATTCCTTTGGTTGGTTTGATGATCAGGCGACACCCAGATTTGAACTGGGGATAAAGGATTTGCAGTCCCCTGCCTTACCTCTTGGCCATGTCGCCCTAACAATTGGATCCAAAATCCATAAATCAATTATGGAATTGAATAAAACAATTAGATTATGATCTATTGTTATAGTGCGCCTTAATCCATGTTGTCCCAGGTGAAATTATGATAAAAACTAAAAGTGCGATGAGCGATGAAAAAATAGTTTTTTGTTATACTTTGTTTTAGTTTTATGATTCTAAATTATCCATTCTTCCTATTATTATTAGTAATTCTTATTACTCAATGATGAATTACGAAAAAAGGATTGGAATTTGTTTAACATTCAAATAAGCAAATTCAATATAAAATAAAGTTTCAATAAAGTCAAATTCAAATAAATCACAGGCCAACTCCTCTATTTTGATCTTATTACTAGAAACTAGAAAGCAGATTTCATGAAGAATTTTTGACATCACAATGGGATTTTCCTATCATCTTACTCATTCAATTTCGATTATAGTATAGAATGTAATGTATATCTATACAAAATGCCTAAGTGAAAGGATTCTTTACAGGAAAAAGTGATCCAGTCCTTTTCTTTCATCTGTACTTGTTTTGTTACATAAAACTCTATTCAAAGCAGTTATTTATCATTTCCTATTCGAATTATTATATGTTTCTATCTATTTATCCATTAATAGGTCTGAAATAGCTATATGAAATTCACTCCAATTTCATGTGATTCAGTAAGCAGAATGCACATTCTATCCTTGGTCAATCGATTCATATGGCTCGATTGAATAGTAAAATAAGCAAAAAAGATGGAATTTAACAATTTAAAAATAAATAGCAAACTTAAGATGCTTCAAAATGAAAATGAGGGAATGTCCATAATACCTGCGTTTAGTCAGATCCAATTTATTGGATTTTGTAGGTTCATTAGTCAAGGCTTAATGGAAGAATTTCATAAGTTTCCAAAAATGGAAGATACAGATAAAAAAATGGAATTTCAATTATTTGGAGAGAGGTATCAATTGGTAGAACCCTTGATAAAAGAAAAAGATGCTGTATATGAATCACTTACATATTCTTCGGAATTATATGTACCGGCAGGGTTATTTTTGAAAACTGGTAGAGATATGCAAGAACAAACCGTTCTTATAGGGAACATTCCCCTAATGAATTCCTCGGGAACTTTTATAGTAAATGGAATATACCGAATTGTTATTAATCAAATATTGCAGAGTCCCGGTATTTATTACCGTTCCGATTTGGATCATAACGGAATATCTATTTATACCGGGACTATAATATCAGATTGGGGGGGAAGGTCAGAATTAGAAATGGATAGAAAAGCAAGGATATGGGCTCGCGTGAGTAGGAAACAAAAAATATCTATTCTAGTTCTATCATCAGCTATGGGTTTAAATTTAAAACAGATTCTGGATAATGCTTGTTACCCCGAGATATTATTGTCTTTCCTGAATGATAAGGAAAAAAAAAAGATTGGATCAAAAGAAAATGCTATTTTGGAGTTTTATCAGCAATTTGCTTGTGTAAGCGGTAACCCTTTATTTTCTGAGTCTTTATGTAAAGAATTGCAAAAGAGATTTTTTCAACAAAGATGTGAATTAGGAAAAATTGGTCGACGAAACCTAAATCAGCGATTAAATCTTGATATACCTCAGAACAATACATTCCTGTTACCGCGAGATGTATTGGCCGCTGCGGATCTTTTGATTGGAATGAAATTTGGAATGGGTACAATTGACGATATGAATCATTTGAAAAATAAACGTATTCGTTCTGTCGCGGATCTCTTACAGGATCAATTTGGATTGGCTCTTTTTCGTTTAGAAAATGCGGTTCGAGGAACTATATGCGGAGCAATCCGGCATAAATTAATACCCACTCCTCAAAATTTGATAACTTCAACCTCATTAACAACTACTTATGAATCCTTTTTTGGCCTACATCCTTTATCTCAAGTTTTGGATAGAACAAATCCATTAACGCAAATTCTTCATGGAAGAAAATTAAGTTATTTGGGTCCTGGCGGATTGACAGGACGAACTGCTAGTTTTCGTATACGAGATATTCACCCTAGTCATTATGGACGTATTTGTCCAATTGACACGTCTGAAGGAATCAATGTTGGACTTATTGGATCCTTAGCTATTCATGCGCGGATTAGCCCGTGTGGATCCATGGAAAGTCCTTTTTATGAAATATCCGAGAAGCAAAAAGAAAAAGAGGGGAAGATCCTTTATTTATCACCAAAAAAAGATGAATATTATATGGTAGCAGCAGGAAATTCTTTGGCTTTGAATAGAGGTATTCAGGAGGAACAAGTTGTTCCAGCTCGCTACCGTCAAGAATTCCTAACTATTGCATGGGAAAAGATTCATTTTAGAAGTCTTTTTCCCTTCCATTATTTTTCGATGGGAACTTCCCTCATTCCTTTTATTGAACATAATGATGCAAATCGTGCTTTAATGAGCTCCAATATGCAGCGCCAGGCAGTTCCTCTTTTTCAGTCCGAAAAGTGTATTGTTGGAACTGGGTTGGAACGGCAAACCGCTCTAGATTCGGGCGTTTCCCTTATAGCGGAATACGAGGGAAAGATCATTTATACTGATTCTCAGAAGATCCTTTTATCAAGTAATGAGAGTACTATAAGTATTCCACTAGTTATGTATCAACGTTCTAACAAAAATACTTGTATACATCAAAAATCTCGGGTTCGGCAAGGTAAATGCATAAAAAAAGGACAAATTTTAGCGGACGGGGCAGCTATTGTTGATGGGGAATTGGCTTTAGGAAAAAACGTATTAGTAGCTTATATGCCATGGGAAGGGTATAATTTTGAGGATGCAGTACTAATTAGTGAACGTCTGGTATATGAGGAGATTTATACCTCTTTTCACATCCGAAAATATGAAATTCATACTCATATGACAAACCAAGGTCCTGAAACCATTACTAAAGAAATACCCCATCTAGAGGCTCATTTAGCTCGTAATTTAGATAGAAATGGAATTGTGATGTTGGGATCTTGGGTGGAAACAGGTGATATTTTAGTAGGTAAATTAACGCCTCAGATAATAAATGAATCCTCATATGCCCCTGAGGATAGATTATTACGAGCCATACTTGGCATTCAGGTATCAAACACAAAAGAAACTTCTCTAAAATTACCCATAGGTGGAAGGGGCTGTGTTATTGATGTTAAATGGACCCAGAATAAGGAGGGTTCCAGTTATAGCTCAGAAAGGATTTGTATATATATTTTACAGAAACGTGAAATCAAAGTAGGTGATAAAGTAGCTGGAAGGCACGGGAATAAGGGTATCGTTTCAAAAGTTTTGCCTAGAGAGGATATGCCCTATTTGCAAGACGGAACGCCTGTTGATATAGTCTTTAATCCCCTGGGAGTACCCTCACGAATGAATGTGGGACAAATATTTGAATGCTCCCTCGGATTAGCAGGAGACCTTTTGAAAAGACATTATCGAATTGTGCCCTTTGATGAGAGATATGAACAAGAGGCTTCTAGAAAACTAGTCTTTTCTGAATTATATTTAGCCAGTAAACAAACAAAAAATCCATGGGTATTTGAATCTGAGTACCCAGGAAAAAGTATAATCTTCGATGGAAGAACCGGAGATCCTTTTGAACAACCTGTCTTAATAGGAAAGTCCTATATCTTAAAATTAATTCATCAAGTAGATGATAAAATACATGGGCGTTCGAGTGGGCATTATGCACTTGTTACACAACAACCCCTTAGAGGAAGGGCCAAGCAAGGGGGGCAACGAGTAGGGGAAATGGAAGTTTGGGCTTTAGAGGGATTTGGTGTTGCTCATATTTTACAAGAAATGCTTACTTATAAATCTGATCATATTAGAGCTCGTCAAGAAGTACTTGGTATTACGATCATTGGAGGAAGAATACCTAATCCCGAGGATGCACCAGAGTCTTTTCGATTGCTCGTTCGAGAACTACGATCTTTGGCTCTAGAACTGAATCATTTCCTTGTATCTGAAAAAAACTTCCAGATCAATAGGAAGGAAGCTTGATCTGAATGAATCCTTTTTTTTTTTATGATCGACCAATATAAATATCAACAACTTCAAATTGGACCAGTTTCTCCACAACAAATAAGTTTTTGGGCCAACAAAACCCTACCTAATGGGGAAATCGTTGGAGAAGTCAAAAAGCCTTATACTTTTCATTATAAAACAAATAAACCAGAAAAAGATGGATTGTTTTGCGAAAAAATCTCTGGACCGATAAAAAGCGGAATTTGCGCTTGTGGAAATTATCGAGTGATCGGGGCTGAAAAAGAAGAAAAAATCTTTTGCGAACAATGTGGAGTAGAATTTATTGATTCTCGAATACGAAGATATCAAATGGGCTATATAAAACTCGCATGTCCAGTGACTCATGTATGGTATTTAAAACGTCTTCCTAGTTATATCGCGAATCTTTTAGATAAACCCCTTAAGGAATTAGAAAGCCTAGTATACTGCGATGTGTGATTTGATCAAAATTTACATTTTACAGATTTAGATTGAGAAGCTGTCATCCCATTCAATCTGATTGGGATGCCCTAATTCTGACATGTATTTGTGTATCAAATACAAATAAATAACATGAAACTCAGAAGATTAAGAGAGTTTATTGAATACTTCCAAATAAAAGGGGAATTGATCTATGGCCGATGCTGTAACATACCTGTATCATATGAATAGTTAGTTTTACTTCATGAAAAATCCTTTTTTGTAGAACTAACGATTTTATTTCCTTTAAAAAGGATTAGAAATATCTTTTTGTTTAAGCAAGCAAATGAAATCTAGTATGGTTACAGAAGTTTATCTATCGCATACATACTTCAAAGGGCATCCAATCATAGCATAGCATAACCATCAGGGTAAGTAGAGACCTAAAAGATCAAATATAACAATCTATAATAGACAAATAAATTCCTTACGAATAAAATAAATAATAAACAAAACAATGTTTTCACAATTTCATTAAGGAAATAGACTACTCACCCATTCTGCATATCCCTTTTTGAAGGATTCATTCAGAAAAGTAAATAAAGTAAAAAAAAATAACGAATCTATTAAAATGAGTAATATGAAATTGAGTAATGAGTAGTTTCTTGTAAGGGTTTTTATCGAACAAAAAAAAGTTATCTTTAGTAGAACGACTTAAGCCGGATGAGTGGAAACCCTCACGTCCGATTTTTAAAGGGGGTTCCTGTGCTATAGGAACCTATCTTGATTTCTCTTTGGCTAGGCCCATAATTAAAAAACCTACTTTCTTGCGATTACGAGGTTTATTCGAATATGAAATTCAATCCCGGAAATATAGCATCCCACTTTTTTTTACTACCCTAGGCTTCGAAACATTTCGAAATCGGGAAATCACAGCGGGAGCGGGTGCTATTCGAGAACAATTAGCTGATTTAGATTTGCAAATTCTGATAGAAAATTCCTTGATAGAGTGGAAGGAATTAAGTGATGAGTGGTCTACTGGAAATGAATGGGAAGATAGAAAAATTAGAAGAAGAAAAGATTTTTTGGTTAGGCGTATGGAATTAGCTAAACATTTTCTTCGAACAAATGTGGAACCAGAATGGATGGTTTTGTGCTTATTACCAGTTCTTCCTCCCGAATTAAGACCTATCATCCAAATAGATGGGGGTAAACTAATGAGTTCGGATATTAATGAACTTTATCGAAGAGTTATCTATCGAAATAATACTCTTATGGATCTATTAGCTACAAGTAGATCTACACCAGGCGAATTGGTAATGTGTCAAGAAAAATTAGTACAAGAAGCCGTGGATACACTTTTGGATAATGGGATCCGCGGACAACCAATGAGGGATGGCCATAATAAAGTTTACAAGTCGTTTTCCAATGTAATTGAAGGTAAAGAGGGAAGATTTCGTGAGACTTTGCTTGGTAAACGGGTTGATTATTCGGGGCGTTCAGTCATTGTCGTGGGCCCTTCACTTTCATTACATCAATGTGGATTACCGCGAGAAATAGCAATAGAGCTTTTCCAAACATTTGTAATTCGTAATTTAATTAAAAAAAATTGTGCTTCTAACATAGGGATTGCTAAAAGTAAAATTAGAGAAAAAGAATTGATTGTATGGGAAATACTTCAAGAGGTGGTACAGGGGCACCCCATATTGTTAAATCGAGCACCCACCCTGCATAGATTAGGCATACAAGCTTTTCAACCTATTTTAGTGGAAGGACGCGCGATTTGTTTACACCCATTAGTTTGCAAGGGCTTCAATGCAGATTTTGACGGGGATCAAATGGCTGTGCATCTACCTTTATCTTTAGAAGCTCAGGCGGAAGCACGTTTACTTATGTTTTCTCATATGAATCTGTTGTCTCCAGCTATTGGGGATCCTATTTCTGTACCAACTCAAGATATGCTTATTGGACTCTATGTATTAACAATTGGAAATCGGCGAGGTATTTGTGCAAATAAATACAATCCATCTAATTGCCAAAACTATCCAAATCAGAGAGTTTACAATAATAATTATAAGTATACAAAAGAACCCTATTTTTATAATTCCTATGATGCACTTAGATCTTATCTAGATAAACAACTATTTTTTTTACATAGCCCCTTGTGGCTCAAATGGAGATTAGATCAACGTGTCATTACATTAAAAGAAGTTCCAATTGAAATTCAATATGAATATTTGGGTACTTTTCATGAGATTTATGGGAATTATTTAATAGTTGGAAATCTCAAAAAAGAAATATGTTCTATATACGTTCGAACCACTTTTGGTCATCTTTCTTTTTATAGAGAAATAGAAGAAGCCATACAAGGATTTAGTCGAGCCTATTCATCTACTATTATCTAAACTAAGAAAAGAAGTTGGTCTATCCCCTTTCCCTGGCCGGGCGTTAGGGTCTTTCAAATTGAAAAAGTATTGTCTATTATCAGTATGAAATTTAGGCTTAAGATTGAGAAAAATGCAGTTTTTAAATCACTGACTCAGGTTTATTGTCAAATCCTACTCAGCATAATATAGAGGTCTTTATGGCGGAACGGGCCGATCTGGTCTTTCACAATAAAGTGATAAATGGAACTGCTATGAAACAACTTATTAGCAGATTAATAAATCATTTTGGAATGGGATATACATCCCATATCTTGGATCAAGTCAAAACTTTGGGTTTTCATCAAGCTACTGCTACATCCATTTCATTAGGAATTGATGATCTTTTAACAATACCTTCTAAGGGATGGTTAGTCCAAGACGCTGAGCAGCAGAATTTTCTTTTGGAAAAACATCATCTTTATGGGAATGTACACACGGTAGAAAGATTACGTCAATCCATCGAGATATGGTATGCTACAAGTGAATATTTGAGACAAGAAATGAATCCTAATTTTAGGATGACCGATCCTTATAATCCCGTTTATCTAATGTCTTTTTCGGGAGCTAGAGGAAATGCCTCTCAGGTACACCAATTAGTGGGTATGAGGGGATTAATGTCGGATCCACAAGGACAAATGATTGATTTACCCATTCAAAGTAATTTACGCGAGGGACTGTCTTTGACAGAATATATCATTTCTTGCTATGGAGCCAGAAAAGGAGTTGTAGATACAGCTGTACGAACATCGGATGCTGGATATCTTACACGTAGACTTGTTGAAGTTGTTCAGCATATTATTGTACGTAGAAGAGACTGTGGTACTATCCGAGGTTTTTCTGTGAGTCCCAAAACTAGTATAACGGAAAAGATTTTTGTTCAAACACTAATTGGTCGTGTATTAGCAGATGATATATATATCGGTTCACGATGCATTGCAACTCGAAATCAAAATATTGGGATTGGACTAGTCAATCAATTCATAACCTTTCGAGCACAACAAATCTATATTAGAACACCTTTTACTTGCCGAAGTACATATTGGATCTGTCAATTATGTTATGGTCGTAGCCCCACTCATGACGATTTAGTTGAATTAGGAGAAGCTGTAGGTATTATTGCGGGGCAATCTATTGGAGAACCGGGTACTCAACTAACATTAAGAACTTTTCATACAGGTGGAGTATTTACGGGTGGTACCGCTGAACAGGTGCGAGCTCCTTCTAATGGAAAAATGATATTCAATGAGGATTTGGTTCATCCCACACGTACTCGTCATGGACATCCTGCTTTTTTATGTTTGATAGACTTGTATGTAGTTATTCAAAGTCAAGATATTGTACATAAAATGAATATTCCCCCAAAAAGTTTAATTTTAGTTCAAAATGATCAATATGTAGAATCGGAACAAGTGATTGCTGAAACTCGTGCTGGAATATCCACCTCTCTTTTTAAAGAGAGGGTACGAAAACATATTTATTCTGACTTAGAGGGCGAAATGCACTGGAGTACTGATGTCTACCATATAGCTGAATATATATATAGTAATGTTCATCTATTGCCAAAAACAAGTCATTTATGGATATTAAAAGGAAGTCCATACATCTCTAATATAGTATCGTTTTCGCTCTACAAAGATCAAGATCAAATGAATACCTATTCTTTTTCTTTTGATGAAAGATGGATTTCAAATGTTTCAATCACGACTAATCAGGTAAAAGGGAAATTGTTTGCTACTTCCGGTAATAAAAAAGATAGGGAAATGGTTCATATTAATTATTTAAGATCCAATCTAATTGGATGCCAGGATCGCTGGAATTGGATCTATCCTTCTAATTTTCAAGTCAATTCGGATTTATTATCAAAAAAACGAAGAAATCAATTTTTAATCCCATTAAAATATGATCAAGAACAAGATAAAGGGTTAATACCTTGTTTTGGTATTTCAATTGAAATACCTCTAAATAGTATTTTTCGTAAAAAGAGTATTTTTGCTTTTTTTGATGATCCACGATACAGACAAAATCATTCAGGGATTACCAAATATGGTACTGTAGAGGCAGATTCCATCATAAAAAAAGAAGATTTGATTGAATATCAAGGAGCAAAAGAATTTAGTTCAAAATACCAAACGAAACTAGATAAGTTTTTTTTCATTCTCGAAGAAGTGCATATCTTACCGGGATCTTCGTCTATAATGGTCCAGAACAATAGTATTATTGGAGTAGATACACAGCTTACTTTAAATAAAAGAAGTCGAGTAGGTGGACTCGTTCGAGTAGAAAGAAAAAAAATATATGTGGAACTTAAGATATTTTCGGGAGATATTCATTTTCATGGGGAGACAGATAAGATATCGAGATACAACGCCATTTTGATACCACCAAAAACAAAAAAAGAATATTCTAAGGAATCAATAAAATGGAAAAAGGGGATCTATGTTCAACGGATTACACTCACAAAAAAAAGGTATTTTTTTTTGGTTCGCCCTGTGGTCGCATATTGCCTAGCCGATGGCATCCATTTAGCAACATTTTTTCCTAAGGATCTATTCCAGGAAAAAGAGAATCTTTTACTTGAAGTTGCCAATTATATTCTTTATGGAAATAGCAAGTCAACCCGAGGGATTCCTTCCACAAATAGTCAATTAGTTAGGACTTGCATAGTATTGAATTGGGACCAAGAAAAAAAGGATTCCATAAAGGAAGTACGTGCTTCTTTTGTTGAGATAAGAGCAAATGATCTGATTCGCGATTTCGTAAGAATTGAATTAGTAAAGTCTACTCTTTTAGATAAGGTAAAAAGATATGATAGAACATTTTTTGGATGGATTACCACTAAGAACTTCAGTCATACTAACAAAAATCCATTTTATTACAAGATAGGGATTCTATCATTTAGCCAATATAAAAGAGTGTTTGGTACGTTATTGAATCAAAATATGAAATGCCCTTCTTTTATGATTTTTTCATCATCTGATTGTTGTCAAATTGGTCCGTTCAATAATATGAAATATAAGAATGTAAAAAAAAAAAAGAATCCTATAATTCCAGTTAGAGATTTGTTAAGTCCCTTAGGTGGTATTGTACCTAAAATCCAAAAATCTACTCATTTTGATTCATTTTACCATTTAATAACTCATAATCTATTCTTGTTAAAGAAATATTTTTCGCTTGACAATTGGAAAGATCCTTTTCAAGCAGCTCAAGTCCTTAAGTACTTTTTAATAGACGAACATAGGAGGATTTATAATACTGATCCATGCAGCAATATCATTATATTTATAAATCCATTCTTTTTGAATCGGTGTTTGTTCCATAACGATTTTTTTGAGGATACGTTGACAAAAATTTACCTTGGAAAACTGATTTTTGAAAAGGGATATCTATTTCAAAATGAACCACACATAATAAACAAATCTGGTCAAATTTTCATAATTCATGTGGATTCCTTAGTTATAAGATCAGCTAAGCCCTATTTGGCCACTCCAGGATCAACTGTTCATGGTCATTTGGGAGAAATCCTTTATGAAGGCGATACATTAGTAACTTTTATATATGAAAAATCAAGATCTGGTGACATAACACAAGGTCTTCCAAAAGTGGAACAAATTTTAGAAGTCCGTTCTATTGATTCCATTTCCATTAACCTGGAAAAAAGAGTGGAGGGTTGGAACGAATGTATACCGAGAATTCTTGGTATACCCTGGGTATTTTTGATTGGAGCTGAACTAACTATAGCTCAAAGTCGTAGCTTTTTGGTTAATAAGATTCAAAAGGTTTATCGATCCCAGGGGGTGCAGATCCATAATAGACATATAGAAATTATTGTACGTCAAGTAACATCAAAGGTGTTGGTTTCAGAAGAGGGAATGTCAAACGTTTTTTCACCCGGCGAATTAGTTGGATTGTTGAGAGCGGAACGCGCAGGGCGTGCTTTGGACGAATCAATCTGTTATCGGGTAATCTTATTGGGAATAACAAAAGCGTCTCTGAATACTCAAAGTTTCATATCTGAAGCGAGCTTTCAAGAAACTGCTCGAGTTTTAGCAAAAGCTGCTTTACGAGGTCGTATTGATTGGTTAAAGGGTTTGAAAGAGAACGTTGTTCTTGGGAAAATTATACCCGTAGGTACTGGATTCAAAAAAAGGATGTATCGTTCAGGACAAGGGAATCATTTTGAAATTCAAAAAGCTGTTTGAGTCAGAATTGCATTACACTATATAGAATGATTTTTTTATGTGATCAAACGTAAAAATGTTTATGAAACACCAGAAAAACACTTAGGTTTTAGATTTCTAAATGGTAAATGGAATTCAAACTATAAATGATGGAATTGGAAAAAAATAAGAATAAGCAGTTTACAATTGTTATGGTTTATGCTGTGTCCTAATTTAACATTTTAACAAAGTTTTGTCGTAGTTGCATTTATTTAAAGAGATTTTTTCTCTTTTAGTATGTTAAAATGTTAATTAGTAATATTCCATCTTGAATTCATTAATAATAAATTCAATTAATCATTAATCAATTTCAATAAAAGAAAAAAGGGAAATGTGAAAAAAATGACAAGAAGATATTGGAACATTCATTTGGAAGAGATGATGGAAGCAGGAGTTCATTTTGGTCATGGTACTCAGAAATGGAATCCTAGAATGGCCCCTTATATTTCTGCAAAACGTAAAGGTATTCATATTACAAATCTTGCTACAACAGCTCGGTTTTTATCAGAAGCTTGCGATTTAGCTTTTGATGCAGCAAGTGTCGGAAAAAGCTTCTTATTTGTTGGTACTACAAATAAAGCAGCAGATTTAGTAGCATCAGCCGCAATAAAGGCTCGATGTCATTATGTTAATCAAAAATGGCTCAGCGGTATGTTAACAAATTGGTCCACTACGGAAACTAGACTTTATAAGTTCAGAAATTTAAGAACAGAAGAAAAGATGGGTAACCATCTTCAAAACAAGGATGCCACAATGTTTAAAAAAACATTATCTACCTTGCAAACCTATCTCGATGGGATCAAATATATGACGAAGTTGCCGGATATAGTAATCATCGTTGATCAGCAAGAAGAATATACGGCTCTACGAGAATGTGCCGTTTTGGGGATTCCGATAATTTGTTTAATCGATACAAATTGTGATCCCGATCTTGCAGATCTTTCGATTCCAGCTAACGATGACGCTATAGCGTCAATTCGGTTGATTCTTAACAAATTAGTATCTGCAATTTGTGAGGGTCGGTCAAAGTATAGTTCTAATAGTTCTAGCTATATAAGAATTCATTGATTGATTATTAGTTCCTTTTTGAGTATTTCCATTGTCTTTTTATATATTTATTGGGTCTATTGGGTCGGCTTATTTTTAGAAAGGATATTCATTACTATTATTTTTCTATATTCTTTATATAATATAATATAAATATTATAATATATATATATAAATATATATATAAATTATACATTATCAATTAGAGTGAAATTTATTTTCTTCATTCTTGGTATGCTAACTATACATATCATATAAATTATCCATATACGATGAATTATTTCAATTGATAAGTTGAGAAAGATATGGTTGAATCAAAATAATGACTTTTTGAAATGAACTTTTTATCAAAGAACGAGATGAGCGTTATACCATGTTCGATTGAAACACTTAATGGATTGTACGATATATCGGGTGTAGAGGTAGGGCAACATTTATATTGGCAAATAGGAGATTTACAAGTCCATGCTCAAGTACTTATAACTTCTTGGTTTGTAATTGTTATTTTATTAGGGTCGGTTATCATATCTGTTTGGAATCCACAAACCATTCCACCCGATGGTCAGAATTTTTTTGAGTATCTTCTCGAATTTATTCGAGACTTGAGCAAAACTCAAATAGGAGAAGAAGAATACGACCCTTGGGTTCCCTTTATTGGAACTATGTTCTTATTTATTTTTGTTTCGAATTGGTCTGGTGCTCTTTTACCTTGGAAAATCATACAGTTACCTCATGGGGAGTTAGCTGCCCCCACGAATGATATAAATACAACGGTTGCTTTAGCTTTGCTCACGTCAGTGGCATACTTTTATGCGGGTATTAAAAAAAAGGGATTGGCTTATTTTGAAAAATACATTAAACCAACCCCAATTCTTTTACCAATTAACATATTAGAAGATTTCACAAAACCTTTATCTCTTAGTTTTCGACTTTTTGGAAATATATTAGCTGATGAACTAGTAGTGGTTGTTCTTGTTTCTTTAGTACCTTTAGTTGTTCCTATACCTGTTATGTTTCTTGGATTATTTACAAGTGGTATTCAAGCTCTAATTTTTGCAACATTAGCCGCGGCCTATATTGGTGAATCCATGGAAGGTCATCATTGAGTAGTTATCCAAATAGTCTAGTGTGTGTTTGAGGGTTGTTAACCTTTTTGGAGACTATAATTTGATTGAATTAATAGATACAAAATAAATAGATTATGGATTAATAGATATAATCATGGATAACCAAGAATTGTAGTAGAAAATAGGGAAGAGATTATGATATTATCATATCCATTATTATTATTCCATGATAATAGTGGCTGATCTATTGGATACTTACTTATATTGATATAAATATCAAATCAATCAATTCAATATATATAATAATAGGAATATGAATTCAGTTTATAATATGGGGTTTTAGATATATGAAATGTATATCAAAGCGGATTCACTTACTTTTTGTGTTCTTTTTTGCTAAAAGATTCTCCAATTTACTAAAGAATGGGATTCGTTTAGTTTTCCATTAGAAAAAACGATATGATATATATATATGCATAAATGCAAAAGGAAAAAGAGGATCCCATTCCCATAGAATAATATAATATATATATAATAATAATTATATGCTAATACCAATCATTTATAGTTTTCATAATTATATACTATTTATAGTTTTTTACTATATATGTGCAGTGCATATATTATATATATATAATATAGATATATATATTATCTATGCTTATCTATGCGTATATGTATGTATATATATTCTATTTTAGATTATATCTATTGGATTTGATAAATAATCCATAAATATGTTATGTATATATCCAATATAATATAATAATAATCTGCTATATTCTATTCAATTCTATACTATATGTATAATGTATATACAAAAGCTATCCAAAGAAAAATAGATATAGCCTTTCATGTCCTTTTAACTTTTGTTTTGAGTATGGACAATATCTTATTTCGATATCTATTTTATCTATCGGTATTGGTATCTATACTTAATTAAAGATCAAATTTCAAATGCCTCTTTTATTTAATTACGATTCCATTTTGTCTATTTTTAGACAGACATTATTTGAGATTAGATGAAATCCATTCTACTAATTATTTTTTTTGTCTACGCTTGTCAAATGGAAGTGGGGTGAAAAAATAAGGATAAACTCAAGGATATAGAATAATAAAATAACGAAAAAAAGAATCAAATAAATCAAATGAATAGTTATACAGTAATGTATACAGTAATGTAATAACTAGAACCCTCTATATATATTATATATAGCTTTACAAGTCCATTTTTAAAAATGTAATAATACGTATCATAATCATAGTACATTATAATGAATATATATATAATAATCTAGGTAACCTAAAAAGACGGGATACAAGTAATTTTTGTAATTGAATTTACTTTTAATTCTAATTAAATAATTAAATGAGTTCGACAAAATGAGTGAAAAAGAAATAGTTTATTGGTTGATTGTATCATTAACCATTTCCCTTTTTTTGCACGAGGAACTTACCATGAATCCACTGATTTCTTCTGCTTCCGTTATTGCTGCTGGATTGGCTGTAGGGCTTGCTTCTATTGGACCTGGAGTTGGTCAAGGTACTGCTGCGGGTCAAGCTGTAGAAGGTATTGCGAGACAACCCGAAGCAGAGGGTAAAATACGAGGTACTTTATTGCTTAGTCTAGCTTTTATGGAAGCTTTAACAATTTATGGGTTGGTTGTGGCGTTAGCACTTTTATTTGCGAATCCTTTTGTTTGATCCTAGAAATGTGTAAAAAGAGTTCGCAATTCCTTTCGTATTTTATTAGTTTGAGTTTGTTTTTTCGTCGCAACAATACTTTGTTTTTCTGATATCCCCTTTATTGTTTAATCTTATTGATATAGT